GTTGTCGTAGCTTAAAGCAAAGCATTACACTGAAGATGTTAAGATAGGCTCTAGTACAGCCTCGAAAACACAAAGGCTTGGTCCTGACTTTCCTGTCAGCTTTAACCAAATTTACACATGCGAGTATCCGCACCCCTGTGAGAATGCCCTACAGTCCCCCGCCCGGAGACAGGGAGCAGGTATCAGGCACATGACTACATAGCCCACAACACCTTGCTTAGCCACACCCTCAAGGGAATCCAGCAGTGATAGACATTAAGCCATGAGTGTAAACTTGACTTAGTTATGGTTAAAAGGGCCGGTAAAACTCGTGCCAGCTACCGCGGTTATACGAGAGACCCAAGTTGATAGGCTCCGGCGTAAAGCGTGGTTAAGGAGTAATAAATACTAAAGCCGAACGCTTACTAAGCTGTTATACGCTTTACGAAAGTAAGAAGCACATCCACGAAGGTGGCTTTATCTCACCTGAACCCACGAAAGCCAAGATACAAACTGGGATTAGATACCCCACTATGCTTCGCCCTAAACATTGATAGTTTTACACAACCCCTATCCGCCTGGAGACTACGAGCAACAGCTTAAAACCCAAAGGACTTGGCGGTGCTTTAGACCCACCTAGAGGAGCCTGTTCTATAACCGATAACCCCCGTTTAACCTCACCTTTCCTAGTCATTCCCGCCTATATACCGCCGTCGCCAGCTTACCCTGTGAAGGCCCCCTAGTAAGCACAACTGGTACAGCCCAGAACGTCAGGTCGAGGTGTAGCGTATGGAAAGGGAAGAAATGGGCTACATTCCCTATTACAGCGAATCACGGATAATAATACTGAAACGTGTATCTAGAAGGAGGATTTAGCAGTAAGCGGAAAGCAGAGCGTCCCGCTGAAACCGGCCCTGAAGCGCGCACACACCGCCCGTCACTCTCTCCAAGCATTTCTTTTCAGTCTAACCTAAAACATTTCACCAGCAAAGGGGAGGCAAGTCGTAACATGGTAAGTGTACCGGAAGGTGCACTTGGTAAAACCAAAGCATAGTTCAAAGAAGAACACCCCCTTTACACGGAGGAAATATTCGTTCAATTCGAGTTGCCTTGATACTGACTCGCTAGCCCAACCTAACCAAAAACAACAAAACATAATAACTAAACCCAAAGACACGAATTGTCTCCACGAACAAATCATTTTTCCCCCCTAGTATGGGCGACAGAAAAGGAACATGGAGCGATAGAGAAAGTACCGCAAGGGAATGCTGAAAAACCAAATGAAATAAACAAGTGAAGCCAAAAAAAGCAGAGATTCCACCTCGTACCTTTTGCATCATGATTTAGCCAGTGCAACCCAAGCAAAGAGCACTTTAGTTTGATAACCCGAAACTTTGTGAGCTACTCCAAGGCAGCCTAATTAATAGGGCCAACCCGTCTCTGTGGCAAAAGAGTGGGGGGACCTTCGAGTAGAGGTGATAAACCTACCGAACTTAGTAATAGCTGGTTGCCCATCAACTGGATAGAAGTTCAGCCTCCCGGCTTCTTCCTTCACCTAAATTTTGTAATTACTACAGATATTATAAGAAACCAGGAGAGTTAATCGAAGGGGGTACAGCCCCTTAGAAACAAGATACAACTTTTTTAGGAGGATAAAGATCATAATCAAACAAGGCAAGACATCAGGGTGGGCTTGAAAGCAGCCATCCCATCAAAAAGCGTTAAAGCTCAGACACTCTATTTTAAGCCCCAAGTTTCGACCACTACCTCTTACTCCCCTTATTCCACCGGGCCATCCCATGCAACCATGGGAGTGATCCTGCTAAAATCAGTATATAAGAAGGCCTAACGGCCTTCTCCCTGCATACGTGTAAATCGGAAACGGACAACCCACCGAACCTTAACGGACCCAAAAACAGAGGGAACTGAACCACAAACAAAACAACTAGAAAAACACCCAAACAAACAACCGTTACCCCCACACAGGTATGCCCCCGAGGAAAGACTAAAAGAAAGAGAAGGAACTCGGCAAACACTCAGCCTCGCCTGTTTACCAAAAACATCGCCTCTTGCTAATCCGAAAGTATAAGAGGTCCCGCCTGCCCTGTGACTATATGTTCAACGGCCGCGGTATTTTGACCGTGCGAAGGTAGCGCAATCACTTGTCTTTTAAATGGGGACCTGTATGAATGGCATAACGAGGGCTTGACTGTCTCCTCTTTCAAGTCAATGAAATTGATCTCCCCGTGCAGAAGCGGGGATAGGCACATAAGACGAGAAGACCCTATGGAGCTTTAGACACTAAAGCAGACCAGCATTAATACCCCGAACATGGGGCACGAATATACTGAACCCTGCCCTAATGTCTTGGGTTGGGGCGACCGCGGAGAAATAAAAAACCCCCGCAAGGACCGAATGCACCACATTCACAACCAAGAGCGACAGCTCTAATTAACAGATATTTCTGACCAATAAGATCCGGCAACGCCGATTAATGAACCAAGTTACCCTAGGGATAACAGCGCAATCTCCTCTTAGAGCCCGTATCAACGAGGAGGTTTACGACCTCGATGTTGGATCAGGACACCTAATGGTGCAGCCGCTATTAAGGGTTCGTTTGTTCAACGATTAAAGTCCTACGTGATCTGAGTTCAGACCGGAGTAATCCAGGTCGGTTTCTATCTATGTAATGACCTTTTCCAGTACGAAAGGACCGAAAAGGGGGGGCCCATGTCCAAAACATGCCTCACCCCCACCTGATGAAAGCAACTCAATCAGACAAGGGGGCATTATCCCCTTGTCTGAGAAAACGACAAAGTTGGGGTGGCAGAGCCCGGTCATACTGCAAAAGGCCTAAGCCCTTTGTACAGAGGTTCAAATCCTCTCTCCAACTATGATCTCAGCACTTTTCACCCACATCATTAATCCCCTAGCCTACATCGTTCCCGTACTTCTAGCCGTTGCCTTCCTCACACTAGTCGAACGAAAAGTCCTAGGTTATATACAATTTCGAAAAGGCCCAAACATCGTTGGGCCCTACGGCCTCCTTCAACCAATCGCCGACGGGATTAAACTATTCACTAAAGAGCCTGTCCGACCCTCAACCGCCTCCCCTATCCTCTTCCTCCTCGCCCCAATATTAGCCCTTACCCTCGCCCTCACCCTATGAGCCCCCCTCCCCATACCATACCCCATTCTTGACCTAAATCTAGGAATCCTCTTTATCTTAGCACTGTCCAGCTTAGCAGTATATTCTATTTTGGGCTCAGGCTGAGCCTCCAATTCAAAATATGCACTCATCGGAGCCCTCCGAGCTGTAGCACAAACTATTTCTTACGAAGTCAGCCTAGGACTAATCCTTCTAAATGCAATTATTTTTACAGGAGGCTTCACCTTACAAACCTTCAGCACAGCCCAAGAAGCCACTTGACTCCTACTACCAGCCTGACCTCTAGCTGCAATGTGATACATTTCTACGTTAGCAGAAACTAACCGAGCACCATTTGACCTAACGGAAGGAGAATCAGAACTAGTCTCTGGTTTCAACGTAGAATACGCAGGGGGCCCCTTCGCTTTATTCTTCCTAGCAGAATATGCAAATATTCTCCTTATAAACACCCTATCTGCCACCCTCTTCCTAGGAGCCTCCCACATCCCCGCCACCCCTGAACTAACAGCCATAAATTTAATAACAAAAGCGGCCCTCCTCTCTTTACTATTCCTCTGAGTTCGAGCCTCCTACCCCCGATTCCGATATGACCAGCTAATGCACCTAATCTGAAAAAACTTCCTTCCACTTACACTAGCCTTAGTTATTTGACACCTTGCACTTCCCATTGCATTCGCTGGCCTCCCCCCTCAACTTTAACCACGGAGCCGTGCCTGAAGTAAAGGGCCACTTTGATAGAGTGAATTATGAGGGTTAAAGCCCCTCCAGCTCCTTAGAAAGAAGGGACTCGAACCCTAACTAAAGAGATCAAAACTCTTAGTGCTTCCATTACACCACTTCCTAAGTAAAGTCAGCTAACCAAGCTCTTGGGCCCATACCCCAAATATGTAGGTTAAACCCCTACCTTCACTAATGAACCCATACATCTTAGCCACCCTACTATTCAGCCTCGGACTAGGAACCACCATTACATTTGCAAGCTCCCACTGGCTACTCGCCTGAATAGGACTGGAAATTAACACCCTTGCCATTCTTCCCCTTATAGCCCAACAACACCACCCCCGAGCCGTCGAAGCCGCCACAAAATATTTCCTCACCCAAGCAACAGGGGCAGCAACCCTTCTATTTGCCAGCACTACCAACGCATGACTGACAGGACAATGGGATATTTTACAAATATCCCACCCCCTCGCAACCACCATTGCCATTCTTGCCCTCTCCTTAAAAGTAGGTCTTGCCCCATTACACACATGACTGCCCGAAGTACTCCAGGGGCTGGACCTAACCACCGGACTTATCCTGTCAACCTGACAAAAACTAGCACCTTTCGCCCTGCTTATTCAAATTCAACCCACCAACCCCACAATCCTAATTGCCCTTGGCATTACCTCCACCCTAATCGGGGGTTGAGGAGGACTCAACCAAACACAACTCCGAAAAATTATAGCATACTCCTCTACAGCCCACCTAGGCTGAATAATTCTAGTCCTTCAATTCTCCCCCCCCCTAACCCTTCTAACTCTACTGACATATCTAGTAATAACATCATCAACATTCCTCGTATTTAAACTAAACAAATCAACAAGCATTAATATACTAGCCACCTCTTGAGCAAAAGCCCCCGCACTAACCACCCTCACCCCCCTCATCCTCCTATCCTTGGGAGGCCTCCCCCCACTAACAGGCTTCATACCAAAATGACTCATCCTTCAGGAGTTGACCAAACAAGACCTAGCACCCATTGCCACCCTGGCAGCTCTCACCGCCCTACTAAGCCTGTACTTCTACCTACGGCTATCATACGCCATGACACTTACCATGTCCCCCAATAACGTAGCAGGCCTAACCCCCTGACGCCTCCACTCCCCACAGCTAACATTTCCACTCGCCCTCCTAACCACATCCTCAATCTCCTTACTTCCCCTCACCCCGACCATGCTGACCCTTCTAACCCCATAAGAGGCTTAGGATAACACTAGACCGAGGACCTTCAAAGCCTCCAATGGGGGTGAAAATCTCCCAGCCCCTGATAAAACTTGCGGGGCGCTAGCCCGCATCTCCTGTGCGCAAAACAGACGCTTTAATTAAGCTAAAGCCTTACTAGACAGGTAGGCTTCGATCCTACAAACTCTTAGTTAACAGCTAAGCGCTCAAACCGGCGAGCATCTATCTAACTTTTCTCCGCCCGCCTACAGTACAATRACTGAAGGCGGAGAAAAGCCCCGGCAAACGTTTAATTTGCTTCTTTAGATTTGCAATCTAACATGTTAATCACACCTCAAGGCTTGGTAAGAAGAGGAGTTGAACCTCTGTCTATGGGGCTACAATCCACCGCTTAAACATTCAGCCATCCTACCTGTGGCCATTACACGTTGATTCTTCTCGACTAATCACAAAGACATTGGTACCCTTTATCTTGTATTTGGTGCCTGAGCCGGTATAGTAGGAACCGCCCTCAGCCTGCTTATTCGAGCTGAGCTGAGCCAGCCGGGGGCCCTACTTGGCGACGATCAAATCTATAACGTAATTGTTACAGCACATGCTTTTGTAATAATTTTCTTTATAGTAATACCAATCATGATTGGTGGCTTCGGAAACTGACTTGTACCGCTCATAGTCGGCGCCCCAGACATGGCGTTCCCTCGAATAAACAACATAAGCTTCTGACTTCTCCCCCCATCCTTCCTGCTTCTCCTAGCCTCCTCTGGAGTAGAAGCAGGTGCTGGAACTGGCTGAACGGTCTACCCCCCTCTAGCCGGCAACCTGGCCCATGCAGGAGCATCTGTAGACTTAACCATCTTCTCACTTCACTTAGCGGGAGTTTCATCAATTCTAGGAGCAATTAACTTCATTACAACCATTATTAACATGAAACCCCCAGCCATCTCGCAGTATCAAACACCTTTATTCGTCTGAGCTGTACTAATCACAGCAGTCCTACTGCTCTTGTCCCTCCCTGTGCTCGCCGCCGGTATTACAATACTTCTAACAGATCGAAACCTCAACACCACCCTCTTTGACCCGGCCGGAGGAGGGGATCCGATTCTCTACCAGCACTTATTCTGATTCTTCGGTCACCCAGAAGTCTACATTTTAATCCTCCCTGGCTTCGGAATGATCTCCCACATTGTTGCATACTACTCGGGGAAAAAAGAACCATTTGGCTATATGGGTATGGTTTGAGCTATGATGGCCATTGGTCTCCTAGGGTTTATTGTATGAGCACATCATATGTTTACGGTAGGGATAGACGTAGACACACGTGCATATTTTACATCTGCTACTATAATTATCGCAATCCCCACTGGTGTTAAAGTCTTTAGCTGATTAGCTACACTTCACGGAGGATCTATTAAATGAGAAACCCCCCTTCTGTGAGCACTTGGTTTTATTTTCCTTTTCACAGTAGGAGGCCTAACAGGGATTGTCCTAGCTAACTCTTCACTGGATATTGTTCTACACGACACATATTACGTAGTTGCCCACTTCCATTATGTACTTTCTATAGGAGCCGTGTTTGCTATTGTAGCCGCCTTCGTACACTGATTTCCACTATTCACAGGCTACACCCTGCACAGTACTTGAACAAAAATCCACTTCGGTATTATATTTGCGGGTGTAAACCTTACCTTCTTCCCCCAGCACTTCCTAGGACTAGCCGGAATGCCCCGTCGATACTCAGACTACCCAGATGCCTATACCCTGTGAAACACCGTTTCTTCTATTGGTTCTATAATCTCCCTTGTAGCGGTAATTATATTCTTATTCATTATCTGAGAAGCATTTGCCTCTAAACGTGAAGTTTTAGCAGTAGAACTAACGATAACTAACGTAGAATGACTCCATGGCTGCCCTCCGCCATATCACACATTTGAGGAACCCGCATTTGTACAAATCCGAACACATTAAACGAGAAAGGGAGGAGTTGAACCCCCGTAGGATGGTTTCAAGCCAACCACATAACCGTTCTGTCACTTTCTTCATAAGACGCTAGTAGAACGCGACAAATACACCGCCTTGTCGAGGCGAAATTGCGGGTTTAAACCCCGCGCGTCTTAAGCCACAAAGAACCCAACTAAACCTGCAAGTTTAACCACAAAGAGGCCCGCCCTTTCCATAAGACGCCAGTAGAACGCGACAAATACACCGCCTTATCGAGGCAAAATTGCGGGTTTAAACCCCGCACGTCTAAACCATAAATGGCACATCCCGCGCAACTAGGCCTACAAGATGCAACTTCACCAGTTATAGAGGAACTCCTTCACTTCCACGATCACGCCTTAATAATTGTATTTCTTATTAGCACATTAGTTCTTTATATCATTGTCGCAATAGTTTCCACCACCTTGACCAACAAATACATCTTAGACTCCCAAGAAATTGAAATTATTTGAACAATTCTGCCTGCAGTAGTCCTTATCCTTATTGCACTACCCTCTCTTCGCATCCTTTATCTAATGGACGAAATTAATGACCCCCACATTACAATTAAAGCCATAGGCCATCAATGATACTGAAGCTACGAATACACCGATTACGAGGACCTTGGATTTGACTCATATATAATCCCCACACAAGACCTAAGCCCCGGCCAATTCCGCCTCCTAGAAGCGGATCACCGCATAGTCGTCCCCCTGGACTCCCCAGTCCGAGTCCTGGTCTCTGCCGAAGATGTCCTCCACTCATGAGCAGTGCCAGCACTAGGTGTAAAAATAGATGCCGTCCCAGGTCGTCTAAACCAAACAGCTTTCATTACATCCCGCCCCGGGGTATTCTACGGACAATGCTCAGAAATCTGTGGTGCAAACCACAGCTTCATGCCAATTGTAGTCGAAGTCGTTCCCTTAGAACACTTTGAAAACTGGTCTTCATTTATACTTCAAGACGCCTCGCTAAGAAGCTAAATAAGGAGTAGCGCTAGCCTTTTAAGCTAGAGATTGGTGACTACCAACCACCCTTAGCGATATGCCCCAACTCCTCCCACTACCCTGATTCGGGACACTACTCTTTGCCTGAGTGGTATTCCTAACCTTCTTCCCTAAAAAAGTGATAGCCCATACTTTCCCCCACCAACCTGCACCCCTTAAACCCCAAAAACTAGAAAAAACCTCCTGAAACTGACCTTGAGTGTAAGCTTTTTTGATCAATTTATAAGCACAACATACCTGGGAATCCCCCTGATTGCACTAGCACTTATTTTTCCTACCATTCTCTACCCCACATTAACAACCCGATGGCTAAACAACCGACTCCTTACCCTACAAAGCGCATTTATTAACCGCTTCACCCACCAACTTCTTCTACCCCTAAATGTTAACGGACATAAATGAGCCGCCCTTCTAGCATCCTTAATGCTCTTTTTAATTTCACTAAACATATTAGGACTACTACCCTACACTTTCACCCCTACTGCTCAACTATCCCTTAACCTGGGATTTGCAGTCCCCCTCTGATTAGCAACCGTAATTATCGGGATACGAAATCAACCAAATCATGCACTGGGCCACCTCCTGCCAGAAGGAACCCCCAACCTCCTGATCCCCATACTTATCATTATCGAAACAATTAGCCTATTCATCCGACCTCTGGCACTAGGCGTGCGGCTAACTGCTAACCTAACAGCCGGCCACTTACTCATTCAACTAATTTCCACGGCCGCATTCGTACTCCTACCACTTATACCTGCCGTAGCTATTCTTACAACAACAGTTCTGGTTCTATTAACACTCCTAGAAGTTGCCGTAGCAATAATTCAAGCCTATGTCTTTGTTCTTCTATTAACACTTTACCTACAAGAAAACATCTAATGGCACATCAAGCACACGCATATCATATAGTTGACCCAAGCCCTTGACCCCTGACAGGCGCAGTTGCTGCCCTATTAATAACCTCAGGACTTGCAATTTGATTCCACTTCCACTCTACAACACTTATTGTCTTAGGTACAGCCCTGCTCCTCTTGACAATGTATCAATGATGACGAGATATTATTCGAGAAGGTACATTCCAGGGTCACCATACACCCCCCGTACAAAAAGGCCTTCGATATGGTATGATTCTTTTCATTACATCAGAAGTCTTCTTTTTCCTGGGCTTCTTCTGAGCCTTTTACCACTCAAGCCTTGCCCCCACCCCCGAATTAGGAGGCTGCTGACCCCCCACAGGTATTACCACCCTGGACCCCTTTGAAGTTCCCCTGCTCAATACAGCTGTACTCCTTGCATCCGGGGTTACAGTAACCTGAGCCCACCACAGCATCATAGAAGGAGAACGAAAACAAGCCATTCAATCACTTACATTTACAATTCTTTTAGGCTTCTACTTCACATTCCTTCAAGCCCTAGAATACTACGAAGCCCCCTTCACAATTGCAGATGGCGTCTATGGCTCAACTTTCTTCGTAGCCACCGGGTTCCACGGCCTTCATGTTATCATTGGCTCCACTTTCCTAGCCGTATGCTTACTTCGACAAATCCAATATCACTTTACATCCGAACACCACTTTGGGTTTGAAGCAGCCGCCTGATACTGACACTTCGTAGACGTTGTCTGACTTTTCTTATATATCTCCATCTATTGATGAGGCTCTTAATCTTTCTAGTATTAAGTTGAGTACAGGTGGCTTCCAACCACCCGGTCTTGGTTAAAGCCCAAGGAAAGATAATGAACCTAGTTTCAACTGTTATTACCATTGCTCTCACCCTGTCGGTAACTCTTGCTATCCTATCCTTCTGGCTGCCCCTAATAAGCCCCGATCATGAAAAACTGTCACCATACGAATGCGGTTTTGACCCCCTGGGAACAGCTCGACTCCCATTTTCCTTACGATTTTTTCTCGTCGCTATTCTATTTCTTCTATTCGACCTAGAAATCGCCCTTCTACTCCCACTTCCATGGGGGGACCAACTAGCCTCCCCCACACTTACCTTCCTATGAGCCTCCATCGTTCTGGCCCTCCTCACCCTAGGACTTATCTACGAATGACTCCAAGGTGGCTTAGACTGAGCCGAATCGGCGATTAGTTTAAATAAAACCCTTGATTTCGACTCAAACACTTATGGTTAAATCCCATAATCCCCCAATGACTCCCGTACACTTCGCTTTCTCATCCGCTTTCGTCCTGGGTCTCACAGGCTTAGCATTCCACCGAACCCACCTTCTTTCTGCCCTCCTTTGCCTAGAAGGTATAATGCTCTCCTTGTTTATTGCCCTCTCCCTCTGAACCGTTCAATTAAACTCCACAAGCTTCTGTACAGCCCCAATACTGTTACTAGCTTTCTCAGCTTGTGAAGCAAGCGCAGGGCTTGCCCTGCTAGTAGCAACAGCCCGCACTCATGGAACCGACCATCTTAAAAATCTCAACTTATTACAATGTTAAAAATTCTCATCCCCACTTTAATGCTTGTCCCAACTACCTGACTAACCCCAACTAAATGACTCTGACCCACAACCCTCGCCCACAGCATACTAATTGCGCTAATTAGCCTCTCATGGCTAAAGTATTCAATAGAAACAGGCTGATCCACCCTAAATCCACTTATAGCCACAGACCCCCTATCTACCCCCCTACTAGTTCTCACATGCTGGCTTCTCCCTTTAATAATCCTAGCAAGCCAAAATCACACAGCGACAGAACCAATTAACCGCCAACGCACATATATTACACTACTAGTATCCCTTCAAATTTTTCTCATTCTAGCTTTCGGTGCAACCGAATTAATTATATTCTACGTCATGTTTGAATCCACCCTTATCCCAACCTTAATTCTCATCACTCGATGAGGAAATCAAACAGAACGCCTTAATGCAGGAGTTTACTTCTTATTCTACACCTTAGCGGGCTCCCTTCCTCTACTCGTTGCCCTCCTGCTCCTACAATACTACACCGGGACACTCTCCCTACTTACATTACCACTCTCCCCCCCCCCCCATCTCTCATCTAATGCTGATAAGCTATGATGGGCAGGTTGTCTACTAGCATTCCTTGTTAAAATACCACTATACGGTGTACACCTTTGGTTACCAAAAGCACATGTTGAAGCCCCCGTTGCAGGATCAATAGTTCTAGCCGCAGTCCTCCTGAAACTAGGCGGCTACGGAATGATGCGAATAATTGTTATGCTAGAGCCACTCACCAAAGAATTAAGTTACCCCTTCCTTATTTTTGCACTATGAGGGATTATCATAACAAGCTCAATTTGTCTCCGCCAAACTGACCTAAAATCCCTAATCGCTTACTCCTCGGTAAGCCACATGGGCTTAGTAGTCGGAGGGATCCTTATCCAGACCCCCTGAGGATTCACAGGGGCCTTAATCCTCATAATTGCCCACGGACTTACATCTTCTGCCCTATTCTGCTTGGCCAACACAAATTATGAACGAACACACAGCCGAACCATACTACTAGCGCGAGGCTTACAAATTATTTTACCTTTAATGACAGCCTGATGATTTATTGCTAGCCTTGCCAATCTTGCACTCCCCCCGCTACCCAACCTAATAGGCGAACTAATAATTATTACCTCCCTATTCAACTGATCTTGATGAACAATCGTACTAACCGGAGGGGGAACCCTTATCACCGCAAGCTACTCCCTCTATATATTCCTCACAACCCAACGGGGCCCCCTCCCCTCACACATTATTGGTCTCGACCCCTCCCACTCACGAGAACACCTACTCATGGCCCTTCACCTCCTACCGCTCCTCCTCCTTACCCTCAAGCCCGAACTAATCTGAGGCTGAGCCAACTGTAGATATAGTTTAAACTAAAACATTAGATTGTGATTCTAAAAATAGGGGTTAAAACCCCCTTTTCCACCGAGGAAGGTTCGCTAACAAATGGGTCCTGCTAAGTTTCATCACCCCGGTTGAACTCCGGGACTATCCTCGAAGCCCCACTCCCAAAGGATAATAGTTCATCCATCGGTCTTAGGAACCGAAAACTCTTGGTGCAACTCCAAGTGGCAGTTATGCACACCCCTTCCATCATTATAACTTCAAGCCTACTTATTATTTTCTCCCTACTAATATTTCCCGTATTAACAACCCTCAACCCCCTTCCTCAAAAAGAAGACTGAGCCCTCACACACGTAAAGACAGCTGTAAAACTAGCCTTTTTTGTCAGTCTTCTCCCCCTTTTTTTATTCCTCACTGAAGGGACAGAAACCATTGCTTCCTCATCAAACTGAATAAACACGTCAACCTTTGACGTTAACCTTAGCTTAAAATTTGATCACTATTCTATTGTTTTCACACCTGTCGCCCTATATGTTACATGGTCAATTCTAGAATTTGCCTCCTGATATATACATGCTGACCCCAACATAAATCGATTCTTTAAGTACCTTTTAATTTTCCTAGTCGCAATAATTATTCTAGTTACAGCAAACAACCTCTTTCAACTCTTTATCGGATGAGAGGGGGTCGGAATCATGTCTTTCCTCCTAATTGGCTGATGGCACGGACGAGCAGACGCAAACACCGCAGCCCTGCAAGCAGTTATTTACAATCGGATTGGGGATATTGGCCTAATCTTTGCAATAGCTTGAATAGTTTCCCACCTTAACTCCTGAGAATTGCAACAAATTTTTGCAATCGCCAAAAACTTTGACCTTACCTACCCCCTCCTTGGACTAATTGTAGCTGCCACAGGCAAGTCTGCCCAATTCGGACTACACCCGTGACTACCCGCTGCCATAGAGGGCCCTACGCCAGTATCTGCCCTACTCCACTCCAGCACTATGGTCGTTGCAGGTATTTTTCTCTTAGTGCGGATAAGTCCCCTCTTGGAAAACAATACTACTGCCCTAACCACCTGCCTATGCCTCGGGGCCCTAACCACACTATTCACAGCTACATGTGCCTTAACCCAAAATGATATCAAAAAAATCGTTGCATTCTCAACATCCAGCCAATTAGGCTTAATGATAGTAACAATTGGATTAAACCAGCCCCAACTAGCATTTCTTCACATCTGCACTCATGCCTTCTTTAAAGCCATGCTCTTCTTGTGTTCAGGTTCTATTATTCACAGCCTTAACGACGAACAAGACATTCGCAAAATAGGAGGCATGCACCGTCTCACCCCCCTCACCTCTTCCTGCCTTACCATCGGAAGCCTCGCCCTTACAGGCACCCCCTTCCTAGCCGGCTTCTTCTCTAAAGACGCCATTATTGAAGCCCTTAACACCTCATACCTCAACGCCTGGGCCCTTACCTTAACCCTTCTAGCCACCTCCTTTACGGCAATCTACAGCTTGCGCATCGTCTACTTCGTCTCAATGGGCCGCCCCCGCTTTAATGCATTCTCCCCAATCAACGAAAACAACCCCGCAGTTCTAAACCCTATTAAACGCCTAGCCTGGGGGAGTATTATCACTGGCCTCCTAATCACTTCTAACCTAATCCCACTAAAAACACCAGTAATGTCCATGCCCCTTATACTCAAACTAGCCGCCCTGACCGTAACAATTCTAGGCCTATTAGTTGCTCTAGAACTCGCATCCCTAACAAGTAAACAGTTTAAACCCGCCCCCCACCTCCCCCCCTTTCGCTTTTCAAACATGCTCGGCTTCTTCCCCATAATTGTACATCGCTTCCCCCCCGCGATAAGTCTTGGGATAGGTCAATCCATTGCGAGCCAAATAATTGACCAAACCTGATTAGAAAAAACAGGCCCCAAAGCTATGGCCAAGCTCAACAACCCCCTCATTACCTCGACAAGTAATACTCAACAAGGTCTAGTGAAGACGTACCTTATCTTCTTCTTCATCACCCTAATATTTTCCCTATTAATCTTCTTTGTTTAAATGGCCCGAAGAGTGCCCCGACTCAACCCTCGAGTCAATTCTAGGACCACAAACAAAGTCAAGAGAAGAACCCCAGCAGCCACAACCAACATCCACCCACCCTCCGAGTATATTACTGCCACCCCCCCATTATCCGCCCGAAAAATATAAAAAGGCCCTCACTCATCGGCTGACCCAGATAAACCACCGACCCACTCACGTCAAAACTTACTAGAAACCCCGACCACAACAACCGCATAGCAACATATATAAGCCACAACCGTCGGGTTTACCCAAGATTCAGGATAGGGCTCTGCAGCTAAAGCTGCAGAGTAGGCAAACACCACTAGTATACCACCCAAATAGATTAAGAAAAGAATTAAAGCCAAGAAAGGACTTCCATACTCCACAAGAACCCCACATCCCACCCCCGCCACCATTACCAGCCCAAAGGCACCAAAGAAAGGAGAAGGATTAGAAGCAACCGCAATCGCCCCTACGATTCAACAAAATAAGAAACAAACAATAGCAAAGCACATAATTTCTGCCAGGGCTCTAACCAGGAATTATGGCTTGAAAAACCATCGTTGTTGTTCAACTACAGAAATGTTACTAATGGCCAGCCTCCGCAAGACGCACCCTCTCTTAAAAATCGCAAACGACGCATTAGTAGACCTCCCAGCCCCATCCAACATTTCTGTCTGATGGAACTTTGGCTCACTGCTAGGACTCTGCCTTATTGCACAAATCCTTACAGGCCTATTCCTAGCCATGCACTATACATCAGACATTGCCACAGCCTTCTCATCTGTTGCCCATATCTGCCGAGACGTGAACTATGGCTGGCTGATCCGTAATATACATGCTAACGGAGCCTCCTTTTTCTTTATCTGCATCTATGCTCACATCGGACGAGGGCTCTACTACGGCTCCTACCTCTATAAAGAAACCTGGAATATCGGAGTCATTCTCCTTCTCCTAGTAATAATGACAGCCTTCGTTGGTTACGTCCTCCCCTGAGGGCAAATATCCTTCTGAGGGGCTACGGTCATTACCAACCTCCTATCTGCTTTCCCTTACATTGGAAACGACTTAGTCCAATGAATTTGAGGCGGCTTCTCCGTAGACAATGCCACCCTCACTCGCTTCTTTGCATTCCACTTCTTATTCCCCTTCGTAATTGCAGCCGCCACTCTCCTGCACCTCCTCTTTCTCCATGAATCAGGTTCAAATAACCCCCTGGGGCTTAACTCTGACGCAGACAAAATTTCCTTCCACCCTTACTTTTCATACAAAGATCTCCTAGGATTTGCAGCCCTGCTCCTCACACTTACATGCTTAGCACTCTTCTCACCCAACCTGCTAGGAGACCCAGATAATTTTACACCGGCCAACCCCCTCGTAACTCCTCCCCACATTAAACCCGAATGATACTTCCTATTCGCTTATGCCATCCTGCGATCAATCCCAAACAAACTAGGCGGGGTTCTCGCACTACTAGCCTCAATTTTAGTCCTCATACTAGTCCCAATCCTCCACACCTCTAAACAACGAGCCTTAACTTTCCGCCCTCTAACCCAGTTTCTATTCTGAGTCCTAATCGCCGACGTAGTGATCCTCACCTGAATCGGCGGAATGCCCGTAGAACACCCCTTTATCATTATTGGCCAAATCGCATCCGTCCTGTACTTCTCACTCTTCCTATTCTTAATGCCCGCTGCAGGATGAGTTGAAAATAAAGTTCTTGAATGACGATGTACTAATAGTTCAGAGACTAGAACGCCGGTCTTGTAAACCGGATGTCGGAGGTTAAAATCCCCCTTAGTACTCAAAAAGAGGAGATTCTAACTCCTACCTCTAACTCCCAAAGCTAGAATTCTAAACTAAACTACTTTTTGAATATTACACTATTTACAGTATTACACATCCATGCATATACTGACTTACTACATACTATGTTTTATAATCATTACATGAATATGACCATAACTCATTAGTACTATTTAATGAAGGGAAGATATAAACAATATTATGTACTGATTCACCAATATGAATGTAATGAACTCTGAAACATTTAATTGAATAATTCTAACATATAGGTTGCATTCATCATCTTAATGAAATTAAAATTTACTGCGCAGTAAGAACCGATCAACTAATAATCCTAGTACATGGACTTATTGAAGGTGAGGGACAATAATCGTAGGGGTTTCACATAATGATTTATTCCTGGCATTTGGTTCCTACTTCAGGGCCATAAAATTGATAATTTTCCTCATAAATTTATCGACGCTTGCATAAGTTAATGGTGGTAATCACTTGACTCGTTACCCACCAAGCCGAGCATTCATTCCAGAGTGCTAGGGGTATTTTTTTTCTTTTTCCTTTCACGAGCATTTCACAGTGTAACCAACACTAAATCACCAAGGTTGAACATACACCCTTGTTATAGTAAAAGGAATATGCATGTAAGAAAAACATATCTTATAATAATTACATAACTGATTTCAAGGACATAAATAATTAATTTCACTCGAAACATATCTATAAGATACCCCCGGGGTTTATTTTCGTTAAACCCCCCTACCCCCCTAAACCCCTGAGATCCTTAACACTCCTGTAAACCCCCCGGAAACAGGAAGAACCCCAAGTAGTTACTGTAGTAAATTTATAAATTCAAAACTTGTCTATTACATTAATATAATTATTTT